AATAAAAACCTAAAATTCCTAATAATAAACCAAAATCCCCTACACGATTAGTTACAAACGCTTTTTGACAAGCATTTGCCGCAACAGGTCGTGTAAACCAAAATCCTATTAATAGGTAAGAACACAGCCCAACCAATTCCCAAAAAATATAAATTTGTATCAAATTGGAACTAGTAACTAATCCCAACATGGAAGTACTGAAAAAACTCATATAAACAAAAAATCTCAAATATCCTTGATCATGAGCCATATAATTATCACTATAAATAAGAACCATAATTCCAACAGTAGTGATTAATATTGACATAATAGAAGTAAGTGGGTCGATCAAGTATCCGAAGTCTAAAGAAAAATCATTATTGATGATCCAAGACCATCCATATTGATAAAAAGAACTGCTATTGATTTGCTGAATAGACAGGGAGATTGAAAAAATCATGACTATGCTTAACAATAAAACACTTTGAAAAGCCCACATACGGCGAAAACTTTTTGTTGCCGTTGGAAAAAGAATAAGTCCCGCTCCTATTAACATAGGGACTGGAAGTGGAATGAAAGGTATGATCCACGCATATTCATATGTCTGTTCCATAAAAAAGTTTTTAATTCTTAATTAATTGTTTCCGATTCACCGGATCTTACCTCTTTTGAAAGGAGTCAATAAAAAGTAAAAATATGGACTAACTAAAACTAATTTTAAACTTAAATAGAATTTTCTATTCTTACTTATTCTGAGTCTTTGCTAAATACTTCAACTATTGAAATCACGAAGTTACAATTGGTCAAATGATATGAAAGGGATTAATTACTAGTCTCCTTTGAAATAGGCCTATTTTTGATCCAAGTTTGACCAGTGAATCGAACAGGGATTCAAGTTTTTCATTTCCTGAAGTAAAAACGCGGTTCTTATCTTTAAACCTTTCGAGGTATTTTATTGCATGTAAATGAAATGTGGAACCATAAATAGAAATTGAATATTTTGGGGATTGCTTATTTTATTTTTGATTTTTATTGAGTTCAACTAATTTTCTTTCCTCATTTCTACGGAAAAGCCGATTAGAAAATCCTATAGGTATAGATTTTATGAATCAAAAAGAATGTGAAATTGTGAAATAAAGATACCAGTCACTAGAGAATCTTTTTTTTTTTACGATTATGAATGTTTTCTGGAATATAAAGACGTGAAAAAACATATATTGGCCTTCTGTTTTTATTTCCAGTATTCTGCAATTTTAACATATCTTTTACCTATCTCGATAATGTTTTATTTGAGGAGAACACTATTAGCTCGAAAATAAATATGTATTAAAAAGAATTCGTTTTGAACAATAGATGTCTTTCACATCCAGCTATAACAATGAGTAATTTTTTAATTTATAAATGGCAGTTCCAAAAAAACGCACTTCGACATCAAAAAAGCGTATTCGTAAAAATATTTGGAAAGGGAAGGGGTATTGGATAGCATTAAAGGCTTTTTCGTTAGCGAAATCTCTTTCTACCGGGAATTCAAAAAGTTTTTTTGTACGCCAAACCCAAATAAATAAGTAATAAAACGTTAAAATAATTTGAATCAACTTGAAAAAATAATTCAATTATTCTTAAATTATTCAATTATTATCTAATTGAATAATTTAACGATTTCCCCTTCCTATTTGATATTGATTAGCTCACCAATCCATATGTAATGGAACTCTATTCGCTTTTCTGATTGATATATAAAATAATAGAATCAGGAAATCCTCTATTTACTATATCACTGAATAATAACTTTTTTGTTGACAAAAGAATAAAGATCATTTCTATTCCAAGGTGGGGAGTTTGATTTTCCCCATCGACCTATTTGCAGAATAAAATGAAAAAAAAATTCTATATTTGCATATCTATAGAAGAACGTATATAAAAATCTTTAGTGAAAGTTAAGAACTCATTGAAATTAATTGATTCTATTTTGAAACCTTTTTGTTTTGTCAAACTTTTTAACTTTTGATTTTCTCTGAATTATTATATAGACCTCCATATATATATATCTTGCCCTTAACCCAATAGAGAAAATTGATTAATGAAATTTTGTATGACTAATTGTGAATTTTGAGCGAAAGAAAATGGGTTCTTTTCTTTCTATTTTGTCGTCAAAATCCCTTTTTTGTTTTATTTTAGATTTCTAAAAAAAAAATAATAAATTGCTGCTTAAACAATGAAAACAAAAACCTTTTTAATTTTTAACTCTATTCCTTAATTTAGTATAGAACGGTTTAGTTACAAGAGTTGAATTCGGAATTCGAGGAAAGCATAAAATATAGGAAAGTCCCAGGTTAAATAAAAAAAACTAAGACTCTAAACTCAAATCGAAAATAATGAACCTTCAACCTCAAATTCCTATTTGAACAACTTTTTATTGTTATTGATCCATTTGAATCATTACTAAACTAAAATAGCTTACTCAATCTCGACGATTGCTTATTCATAGGCTATTATGAGTTCAAGACAGGCCGCTATGGTGAAATTGGTAGACACGCTGCTCTTAGGAAGCAGTGCTAATGCATCTCGGTTCGAGTCCGAGTGGCGGCATACCATCTTCTAAAAAGGATAAATAGATCTTATAATGAATTCAATTCCCGATTTCCATTTTCGAATTATGTAATTAAGGGACTCTTATTTTTTAAGATTTTTTATGATATTTTCAACCTTAGAGCATATATTAACTCACATTTCCTTTTCGATCGTTTCAATTGTAATTACAATTCATTTGATAACCCTTTTAGTCGATGAAATTGTAAAACTATACGATTCGTCAGAAAAGGGCATAATAGTGACTTTTTTCTGTATAACAGGATTATTAGTTACTCGGTGGATTTCTTCAGGACATTTCCCACTAAGCGATTTATATGAATCATTAATTTTCCTTTCATGGAGTTTCTCCCTTATTCATATAATTCCGTATTTCAAAAACAATGTTTTCATTTTAAGTAAAATAACTGGACCAAGTGCTATTTTGACCCAAGGCTTTGCTACTTCAGGTATTTTAACTGAAATACACCAATCTGGAATATTAGTACCTGCTCTTCAATCGGAGTGGTTAATAATGCACGTAAGTATGATGATATTGGGCTATGCAGCCCTTTTATGTGGATCGTTATTATCAGTAGCACTTCTAGTGATTACATTTCGCAAAAACAGAAAGCCTTTTTATATTTATAAGAGCAATGGTTTTTTAAACGAGTCATTTTTCTTGGGTGAAAATGTTTTAGAAAATACTTCGTTTTTTTCTGCTAAAAATTATTACAGGTTCCAATTGATTCAACAATTGGATTATTGGAGTTATCGGGTTATTAGTTTAGGATTTACTTTTTTAACCATAGGAATCCTTTCGGGAGCGGTATGGGCTAATGAAGCGTGGGGGTCATATTGGAATTGGGACCCAAAAGAAACTTGGGCATTTATTACTTGGATCGTATTTGCAATTTATTTACATACTCGAACAAATAGAAATTTGCGGGGTGCAAATTCTGCAATTGTAGCGTCTATAGGCTTTCTTATAATTTGGATATGCTATTTTGGGGTCAATCTATTAGGAATAGGGTTACATAGTTATGGTTCTTTTCCATCAACATTTAATTGAATTCAATACAAGTTATTACAAATACAAGAGCGGGTGACGCATTGTATGAACCAGCATGCGGGCCGTGTGAATCATCAATACAATATTTGATTCACACGGTTTTCTATCATATGTAGTTCAATTTCATTGTTTTTACTTAATTCTTAAATTAAGAGAAGAAAAAAAGTCTTCTTTTTTTCATTGTCCAAGAATGTTTTTAAAAACAAACATAGGTTTTTTTATTTCAGTCATCCAATTATTTATTTATAAAAAAAATTAGATAGAATAACTTCGACCTTGTCAACTGCTAATGAAAGAACGAAATCGGGGTATATACCAATACCTATGACGGGTAAAAAGATGGAGATCGAAAGAAATAACTCTCGCGGTCCAGAATCAAAAAAAGAATCCTTCGGAGCGTTAAATAGCTTGTATCCATAGAACATCTGGCGTGGCATAGATAATGAATAAATAGGAGTTAATATAATTCCAATTGCCATTACAAAAGTAATTAGTAGTTTTGGAATTAAAAGATATTTTTGGCCGGTAATTATTCCAAAAAATACTAGCAATTCGGCAACAAAACCACTCATACCTGGTAATGCAAGGGAAGCCATCGAAAAGCTACTAAACATCGTGAACATTTTTGGCATTGGAATAGCTATTCCGCCCATTTCGTCAAGATAAACAAGGCGGATTCTATCATAAGTCGTTCCCGCCAAGAAAAAAAGTGCAGCACCAATAAATCCATGAGAGATTATTTGTAAAAGGGCTCCATTAAGTCCCGTATCGGTTAGAGAACTAATTCCTATAATTATGAAACCCATATGAGAGACAGAGGAATAGGCTATTCTTTTTTTTAAATTCCGTTGGCCAAGAGATGTTGAAGCTGCATAGATTATTTGTATTGTACCTATTATCATCAACCAAGGAGAAAATATAGAATGGGCATGAGGTAATAATTCCATATTGATTCGAATTAATCCATACGCTCCCATTTTTAATAAGATTCCGGCTAGAAGCATACAAGTACTGTAATGTGCTTCTCCATGGGTATCTGGTAACCATGTGTGTAGGGGGATAATGGGCGATTTGACAGCAAAAGCAATAAAAAATCCAATATAGAAGATTATTTCTAAAATCACAGGATATGATTGATTAACTGATGTTTCAAAATTTAATGTTGGTTCATTAGAACCATATAAAGCAACACCCAAAACTCCCATTAAGAGAAAAACGGAACCCCCTGCCGTGTACAAAATAAATTTTGTAGCGGAGTACAGACGTTTCTTTCCTCCCCACATGGCTAGAAGTAGATAAACAGGAATTAATTCGAACTCCCACATGATGAAAAAAAGTAAAAGGTCCCGAGACGAAAATGATCCAATTTGACCACTGTACATTGCTAACATGAGAAAATGGAATAATCTAGAATCTCGAGTAACTGGCCAAGCCGCTAAAGTCGCTAAAGTCGTGATAAATCCTGTTAATAAAATGGGTCCTATAGAAAGTCCATCTATTCCTAATCTCCAATGGAAATCAAAAAAATCGACCCATTTATAATCCTCTACTAGTTGGATTAATGGATCATCCGATTGGAAATGATAACAAAATGCATAAGTTGTTAGAAGGAGTTCTAAAATACATATACATATGGTATACCACCTAATTACCCTATTTCCTTTATGGGGAAGAAAGAAAATTAAAGAACCCGCAAATATCGGAAAAACTACAATTATTGTTAACCAAGGAAAATAATTCGTAGTAAAGACAAGATACACTTAGACCAAAAAAACCCATGCTCAAAATATTTTGATTTTCGAGCACAGGTTTGTCGGTAAAAAAATTAAATGGATTCAAGTAGAGTTTTCTCGAACGTATCAATAAGCTAGACCCATACTGCGAGTTGTTTCATGCCATAAATAAACTCGTACACTCAAGAAATCCGTTGGACAGGCGGATTCACATCTCTTACAACCAACACAGTCCTCTGTTCGTGGAGCAGAAGCAATTTGTTTAGCCTTACAACCGTCCCAAGGTATCATTTCTAATACATCCGTGGGGCAGGCTCGGACACATTGAGTACATCCTATACACGTATCATAAATCTTTACTGAATGTGACATTGGGTCTATACGTTTTTTAATGTTCTAAATTTTCGATCTAGTAAACTTAGAAACGAATTATATATTTATATACCAGATGAATCAATGAGTTATCATAATTTTCTAATCAACCCCTTTCTGGATTGGTTTATGAGATATGAGAGAGGCCAAAATACTTTGATTTCTTATATTTTGCAAACAAGATCATACTTTACGTAGTAAACATGCTAATTAAAATCGATTTCTCAATATTAGAATGTAAATGATTACTATTAATTATTCAACAAATTTGATTGGTTGATACGAGTTGATTTTCTATTACGGTAAATTGATGAAACAATAGCCAGTCCAATGGCTGCTTCAGCAGCTGCAATAGCTATAACAAAAATTGAGAAAATGTCTCCTTTTAATTGACGATTATCAAAAAAATCAGAAAATGTTACCAAATTTATATTAACCGCATTCAATATAAGTTCAAGACACATAAGGGCTCTAACCATATTTCGACTTGTGATCAATCCATAGATACCGATAGAAAATAAATAGGCACTCAAAACAAGTACATGTTCGAGAATCATTAAACAACTCCTTATCAATCTCGACTCCTTTCAATATGAACAACAATTCAACTAATTTAATAGACTAGTATATAACAAGTATGGAACAAAGAAATATATTGGTACTAGATTGACCTAAAGTCTTTCTATTTATCCAGCTAGAATTCAAATAGAATTGAAGGAAAATAAATGTGATAAGACAGAACAAAATTTTATTTTAATTCCAAGTTTTAATAGAAATTTTTTATTGACGAGCTACAGCAATTGCACCTATTAAAGCAACTAAAAGGATTATTGAAATAAGTTCAAATGGGAGAAAAAAATCTGTTGATAAATGAATTCCAATTTGTTGACTATTACTTAGAAAATCTTGCTCTATAATCTGGTTTGATCTTGTAGTCCAAATAATCCCGTACCATGACGTATCTGAAATAGTAGTAATTAGTGAAATAAAAAGACTTATACAAACCATCGAAGTAATTCCATCTCCTACGGTCCAAAGATGAAAATCCTTGGAATATTCGGAGCCATTCATGAACATCACAGCAAAAATGATTAAAACATTTATAGCTCCTACGTAAATAAGTAGCTGCGCAGCAGCTACAAAATAGGAGTTAGATAGAATATAGACTAACGATGTACAAACAAGAACCAATCCCAAGGAAAAGGCCGAATAAATTGGATTGGGAAGTAATACCACTCCTAGACCCCCTAATATAAGACCCGATCCTAGAAAGACTAAAAGAAAATCATGTATTGGTTCAGATAAATCCATTTTTTATAATTTCTAAAAAATCAAAAACGAAGAATTTCATGACTTTATTGACCTGACCAGGAAAAAGCAGTTTTTCTATTTTTTATGATACTTTGAAATTGTTAATTGAATGAAATTCTAATGGGTATAAATTGACGTGGATGCTTTTATTTTATTGGACCACTATCCATCCTTTACTCGTCGAAAGAGTAGTTTAAACCTATCTATTTTTGATATCATTTATCTACTTTGAAACCATTACTATTATAATATATAATAGGGAAATCAGTTTTGTTTTCAATCTAAATTAAGCTAGGAGTCTCATTAAGCAACCACTAGTTTGAATTGCCCAAGCAAAAATCTCATTGTTTTAGATCCGAACTAAGCCTTCGTAATTCGTAATTTTTTTGAATCGAATTAAGGGTTTATTCATTGTTTATTTGAGGTAAATTCGAAATTGTTCGAATTGTGTAATCATCAATTACTGACATTGGTAAGCGACCCAAAGCGATTTGATTATAATTCAATTCGTGACGATCATAAGTAGAAAGTTCATATTCTTCGGTCATTGATAAACAATTTGTTGGGCAATACTCAACACAATTACCACAAAATATACAGATTCCAAAATCAATACTGTAATTCAACAATCGTTTCTTTCGAATATCAGTTTCCAACTTCCAATCAACAACGGGTAAATCTATAGGACATACACGCACACATACTTCACAAGCAATGCATTTATCAAATTCAAAGTGTATTCGGCCTCGGAAACGTTCCGATGTGATCAATTTTTCGTAGGGGTATTGAATAGTTACAGGTAAACGATTTGCGTGGGACAGGGTAATTATGAAACCTTGGCCGATGTATCTGGCGGCTCGTATTGTTTGTTGACCATAATTTAGGAATTCCGTTATCATAGGGAGCATATGTTGAATATCTATAAAAAAGATTTTTTGCTTGTTTCTTTCTCTTGTTTGAGACAAGTCGTGAATCTAGGATATTGTGGTCTTTTACAGTGAAAGAAGTTGGAACGAGGTTGTCAATAATAGATTACCTAGAGAAATCGGTAAAAGAAATTTCCACCCAAGATTTAATAGTTGGTCCATTCTCAGCCTCGGTAAAGTCCATCTTGTTGCAATAGGAATGAACAAAAACAAATAAGTTTTGGCTAATGTGATAAAGATACCAATTAGTCTTCCAAAGACTTTACCCCTTTTATTTATGCCAAATAGCTCAGGAACAAATATGTACGGAATAGAAAGATTCCAACCTCCCAAGTAAAGAACTGTTACAAATAATGAAGAAACTAGTAGATTCAGATATGAAGCAATGTAAAATAAACCAAATTTGATACCTGAATATTCGGTTTGATACCCTGCTACTAATTCTTCTTCTGCTTCTGGTAAATCAAAAGGTAATCTTTCACACTCGGCGAGAGACGAAATTAGAAAAACGATAAACCCGATGGGTTGACGCCACAAATTCCATCCCCAAAAACCATATTTTGACTGCGCTTCCACTATATCAACTGTACTTGAACTGTTAGATAATCATAGTCGATGATAACATCACTGTGCCCATCGCTATTACAAAACCGTACGTGAGATTTTCACCTCATACGGCTCCTCAGAGGTCACAAATAAATCTAAGGGCCCTTTCCTATTCTTTATCTTGATATGTTTGTCAGATAGAGTCAAAATCTATCCTAAGGTCCCAAATTAGACCAATGGAATTCTGTCTGCTATATTTAAAATTAATAAATAAGTGCTTCTGAATTTATCTCATCTTTTAAGAATTTTAATTTGGCTTTGTTGATTAATAACCTTAATCATTAAATAAAATAAAAAAAATGTGCTTTATAGCAATATCACATATACATTTCAATCTCGAATTTTCAATTACGAAAAAAATTAGAGAGTCGATTAGTTCATGAATCATGACAAAAATTTGATCTCTCTAAATAGAAATCAAAATTATAGGAAAGAAAGAATAAGAACAAAAAAAGAAAAAGGAAGAAAAAAACAACGACATCTCTCCTTTTTTCTTTTGCAATTAGATTCTTTTCTTTCTATTTTGATTTATTTTATTTCATTCCTATTCTCCTTTCTCAGAAAAAGGGCCTTTAACCAAAGTAAAAGATTACTTCGTTCTTGATAGTTATTTACTTACTCAGTGGATAGGAACATACTCTGGATCAGAATCATGGGGAGTACTTCTTGATCATTTCTACGAACGTAAAGCCCCAATTTGAATTCCTTTTATGTACAAAAATATCCTGTTGGATAACTTACATAATCTCAATTATTAATCCTTTGTGTATCTTGGTCTTCCTAACCATCCACTTATTTTTTCTTTCAAAAACCTCCTGTTGTGGAAATCCATCTATGGTAATAGACAAGAAAAACTCCATACAGTTGATCTTTTGAACCCGCTTCAAGTTATCATGACAATTCACGAATCTTGGGGTAAACAATCTCTATTGCTTATGTTTACTTTTTTCACCATTTGATTCTTGTACATAGGAAATGAGACTCAACTTTTTACTGCAAATTTAGAAGCCGTTTTCTTTCACTCATATAACTATCTGGTTTAAATGCTGAAGAAAAATATATATAGTCAATCAAATCTTTTTATCCTTGTTTCTAGAAAGAAAAGAATTTGGAGACATTTTAGGTCTCACCGAATCACACGTAGAGATATTGATAACACACATAGAGCTAATGGTATTTCATAACTAATTGATTGAGCAGCTGCCCGTAGACCACCCAAAAAGGAATATTTATTATTTGATCCATACCCCGACATAAGAAGTCCAACGGGAGCAATACTTGAAATGGCAATCCATAAAAAAACGCCAATACTAAGATCGGCTAGAACAAGGTGATCACCAAAAGGAATTACTGAATAACTTAGAAAGATAGATATTACTGCTATGGATGGTCCGATACTGAATAAACGAGTATCTCCTGTAGATGGAATAAGGTTCTCTTTCAAAAGTAGTTTTGTCCCATCTGCTAGAGCTTGAAGAATTCCTAAAGGTCCGGCATATTCAGGTCCGATACGTTGTTGTATTCCTGCAGATATCTCTCTTTCTAACCAAACAATTACTAGTACACCTATTGTGATTCCTAATACAAGAGTCAAAATAGGTACAAGAATCCATATGATCCCATAGACTTCTTTTAAGGATTCCAATTTGGAAAAAGAATTGATAGTCTCTATTTCTGTTGTATCAATTATCATTTCAACGATCAACTTCTCCCATAATGATATCTATGCTACCTAGTATTGTCATAATATCAGCCAATTTCATTCTTTTAACTAACTGAGGAAGAATTTGCAAATTGATAAAACCTGGTGGGCGAATTTTCCATCTCCAAGGAAAAACGCTCTGATCTCCTATCAGAAAAATTCCCAATTCTCCTTTTGGGGCTTCAACTCTCACATAAAGTTCTTGTTTCGACAATTCAAAAGTTGGAGAAGGTTTTTTACTAATAAACCGATATTCAAAATCATTCCATTCAGGATCTTTTAATCTGTCAAAACGTCGGATTTCTAAATTTTCGTAAGGCCCTCCTGGAATTCCTTCCAGAGCCTGTTGAATAATCTTTATGGATTCTGTCATTTCACTGATTCGTACTAAATAACGAGCTAATGAATCCCCTTCTCGTTGCCATTGAACCTGCCAATCAAATTCGTCGTAAGACTCATAATGATCAACTTTACGAAGATCCCATTCTATTCCGGAAGCTCGTAGCATTGGTCCCGATAAACCCCAATTTAATGCCTCGTCTCTTCCAATAATTCCTACGCCTTCAACTCGTTCTAAAAAAATGGGATTCCGGGTAATAAGTTTTTGATACTCAGCAATCCCTGTTAAAAAATAATCACAAAAATCCAAACATTTATCTATCCAGCCATAGGGTAGATCAGCAGCCACTCCTCCAATACGAAAATAATTATGCATCATTCGCATACCAGTGGCCGCTTCGAATAGGTCATATATCAATTCTCTTTCTCGAAAAATATAGAAGAAAGGAGTCTGCGCACCAATATCCGCCATAAAAGGACCGAGCCATAATAAATGAGAAGCTATCCGACTCAACTCCAACATAATGACTCTGATATAGCTAGCCCTTTTAGGTACTTGAATATTGCCTAATTGTTCGGGTCCATTTACGGTTATTGCTTCTGTGAACATAGTAGCTAAATAATCCCAACGTGTTACATAAGGCAAATATTGTATAATTGTTCGGTTTTCTGCAATTTTCTCCATCCCTCTATGTAAATAACCCAATATTGGTTCGCAGTCGACAACATCTTCACCATCTAGAGTAACGATGAGTCGAAGAACACCGTGCATTGATGGGTGCTGAGGCCCCATATTGACTATCATGAGGTCTTTTCTTGTAGTTGGTGCAGTCATAAGTTTTTTAATGATTCATTCTTCCATGAATTACTGAAAGTAAAAAAAAGTTCATCAAAATTTAATCGAAACATATAAGTGAAAATGCAATAACTCTTCAAATTAATTTAATAAAATTAACGAGTTTTTGTCTCTCGAATGGCTAATTGATTAATTAATTCTTTATAACGTACTCTATTTTTTTTTGCCAAATAAGCTAGCAGTCGTTGACGTTTTCCCAAAATTTTCTTCAAACCTCTCTGAGATAAATAGTCTTTTTTGTGCAATTCTAAATGTGAAGTAAGTCTCTGTATCTTATTGGTGAAATTGAATACTTGAAATTCAACAGATCCTTTCTTTTCTTCTTGAGAAATAACTGAAATGACAGAATTTTTTACCATAAACGAATTTCCCCTTTCTTTATTTTACAGATATGGATTTTTTAGAATTTTATTGATCAGTAATAATAATGCCAGTAATTTGAACGTGGTATATAGACTTAATTTCTTTATGAACCTCTAATTTTATCAATTCCAATAAATTAATCAAATTGAAAATTTGATTCAGATAGGAATCCAAAAAGGTGATAGGTACGTTTTTTTCATTCACAAAAGCGAATAATTGAAACCTAAAATCCTAAAATGAAAAAGAGAATTTTAAAAAATGTTATAGATATGATCTTTTAGCATCTAAATCGATACCTTATTTTATTGATTTAGTATCGTCTACTCGAATTAGATTCGAATGAGATGTAAAACAAGGCATGTGTTCTTTTGTTTGCTTTCAGATATTCTATACGAGACAGGGTATATAGTACTATCAATTAATTTTCAATCGTGGATACATATGTATTCTTAAGATATTGAAACGGCTACCATTATTGGTATCAAACCAATAACGATTCATACAAGCTAAATCCTCTAATCGATAATTAGGCCAAAGAAAGAACTTAAATTTAATTAATTCATTTTTATCTTTATAAAAGGGTTTCCTTTCATCCAAAAATTGACTCCAGTTTTTTATACCGGTTTCGTTGCAAAATACTGAATTTCTATCGACACCATTCCAATCCAAAGAATTAAAAAAACTTCGAATTCTCAATTCTCTACGACGTCTAGACCATAAAATATTTTCAGGAACAAGCAAATCAAAATGATTTTGTTCTGTATTTATTCTTTGAGTTTGAGGTTGCAGAATGAATTCGTCAAAATTCTTTTTAGCAACATATCTTTGTTCTTGGTATCTTTGATTAGTTTGGTGTTTACTTTTATGAACCAATGAAATACCTATGGTTTGATACATAAGAAATTCTCCATTATTTTTTACAGAGAACCGAATGGGTTCGATAATCAATACTCCCTTCTTTAGCAAGTCTGTAAGAGGTAAATTTGCCTGAATCAGCATTGTCTCCAAACGCATTTCTCTCCTTTGAATTGACGATATAGTAATTTTGGTTGGATTTGTCAGTCGAAGCAGGAGACAATATACCTTAATATTTTCGAGCAGACTTTGATTCAAAGCATCCTGCCATTTCAATTGAAAAAGCAAATAATGTTGCAAGAACAAATCTAGTTCTGCTTCCGTGTTGCTTTTGTATTGTTTTTTAGTTTTACCCTTTTTTGTGGCTGATTCCACGTAATCTTTTTCAAGATCGTTTTGATGTTTTGAGAAAACAGGGCCCAGATTTTCTTTGTTTTCTATACCTGATCCATGCTCTCTTTGCCTTGCGGGTTCTTTTGCTTCTTGAATTCTATTCTTTTTTTTTTTATTTGATGGTATAAAAAAGTGTTGTTTTTGGTTTTTATTTTGACTAACCTTTTCATTTGTATTCAAATTTAAAAGAAGGAATTTGCTTGGTATAATCCACGGTTTTATTTTATAGACATTAGAAAGTAGTAAAAATTCTGGGAAGAACCAAAATTCCAGATTCAATATGGGACGATTAAATATTTTTTCATTCATTCCCATCCAATCAAAAAAGACTTTTTTCGAATTTTTTTGAGTTTTTTCTGGATTTTGATGAGTTGTAAGATAAAAAACCCCCTTTTTCTCAATTATTTGATAATTATCAATTATTTGATAATTATTAATACCAATTTGAGTATTTGGATTACTGTTGGTATCGATCTTAACCCAGGCCTCAATATCCCCTTTTTGTCTAAGAGAAAAATGGAGAATTTTCCAATCAAAATATTTTCTATCGAGATTTCTTTCTATATCTAGAATATGTCCTTTTCTTAGATAATTATTGATATGAAGATTGCCGGGCATATCAACAAAGTTGTGTTTGGACGGGTTGGAATTATACGAAATTTCGAAGTTCTTCTTTACTTGAAAGGGTAATCTAGAAATAAATGAGTCACTTTTTTTTTCATAATTAATCGATTTAGATGCTAAAAGATCATATCTATAACATTTTTTAAAATTCTCTTTTTCGTTTGATAATGAATAGAGTTCCGAATCATTTTCTTTTTTGTAATGACTTAATTGGTCTTTTTCATATGAATTCCATTTGTTTAAGTTTCTATTTTTATTTTGAATCATACAACTTTGATTAACCTTAGTTCGCCATTTTTTTGGCATTAATTTAGACCATCTAATCTGAGATAAATCGTATTGATAATGCCGTCTTAACCAGTTTTTCCATTGATTGATTCTATAACTCTGAAGTTTCTTATGTTTTAATTCTGAATGAAATATTCCTAGTGTTCTAAAATAGTCCTTTATTTTAGTCTTAAGGAAACAAGACATTGTGTTATATTGAAGAACAGACCTAAATTTAGACAAATTAATAACTTGGGTTTGTGATAATTTGTAAAATACATATGCTTGTGACAAGTAGGATAAATCACAAAAAATATGTGAATTTTGCTTACTAATATTATAAACTGACTTTTTTATAGTCGAAATAAAGATAAAGTGAATTTTTTGATTATTAATTTTTTCTTGATTTATTTCATTATTGGAAATGGATTTCTCAATCAATTTGTTTGTTGATTCAAGAAAGAGTTGTGTAGTAATTCTAGGAATATTAATGATAGATAAAAATAGGTCGATGTATAATCTTGGAATGAATAATTTTCGAAAATAATGGACTTTCCGTATTACTCGAGGATTTCTGTTTTTTAATTTTTGGAAAAAAAATTTTGGCGATTCGAATTTTTTAATATTATTTGTTTTATTAGGCTTAATGTCTATTTCTGGAGTTACTTTCTTTTTCTCTTTTGTAATTCTTTCTATTTGATTTTTTATTGTACTTGTTCTATCAGTCAAATCCTTCATTTTTGTTTCTATCAGTGAAGAATTTAGCCGATTTCCAGATTCAATTTGACTAAATGATTCGTTAATTATTTGATTACTAATTAGATAATCTTTAACTTTTTCCGTTTCATTCGATTCAGATATTTCTTTGAATCTAAATAATACAAATAGATTTACTTTTGAAAGTTCTTTTTTTATTTTTTTTAGAAATCCAATACTTTTGATAAGCCATTTTTTGGCTTCTTTGAAAACTCTTCTAAATAATTTTGTTTTTCTTTTTAAAATTTTTAGAGTTATAAAATATTTCTTTTTGAATT